TTTTATATATTTAGATATCTATTCTATGTATTTAGAATATTTATAGATTTATTTAGAATTTATACATATAGAATAGATATATAACTATATAATAAAAGAATAACTTTTTCTTTATTCTTTAATGAAAGTAATATAATATAAGAATAAAAAGAAAATAGAATAAAAAAATTTAACAGAGTAATTAAAGTTAAAGAGCGATGAAAAAAAAAAGAGAAATAGAAAAAGGTTTTTTAAGTATTACCTCTTGTGTAATATAACATAGTAATTATTGTTTTTCCATTGGGAGAGATGGCTGAGTGGACTAAAGCGTCGGATTGCTAATCCGTTGTACGAATTATTCGTACCGAGGGTTCGAATCCCTCTCTTTCCGGTTCCGTTGATTATTTGGTATTTTTTTTTATTTTTACCTTTCCCATTTTTTAATTTAATAGTTAAAGATGTAGAATAGATAAAAATGCTAAAAATATTTAAAAGCAAGTCAAAACTCTTATTTTTTATTCTTCGCGGCCAGGATTACGCCCCGGGTCATTAGATAAAAATCCAAAGATGAAGAGAGAGACAAAGAATATCACTACTGTGTAAACAAAGAGTTTGAGAGTAAGCATTACACAATCTCCAATTTTGGTTTGGAAAAAAAGAAAATAGATTCTCTATTTTTATACCCTATATCACAATAATTTTGATCACAATAATTTTGATATCAAGAAATGAAGTAGTTTTTAGAAATAGAGTAGTTTTTAGAAATAGAAAAGATTTTTTATAAATTCATTTGTAATAAGAGTTGAGTCTTTCATTGCCACGAATTGGCCTTCACACCTACAATTAGATATTGTGGAGGACTCTTATAATTTATAATATAGGGCTCCCTTTCAAGTTCAAGGGAATGGAAAAATGTTTAGAATGAGTAATATCGAATAGGGTAAGCCCCATTTGATTTTTCGCGTCTATATAATAACTTGAATGCTTGAATTGGGGGAAGGCTTATACTATAAGACTTATCTGATCTTATAAATTGTTAGAATTTTTTTTTCTTGAATAAATTATTTTAGGACAGTATTAAAATTAAAAACCTCATCGAAAACTTACAGCAGCTTGCCAAACAAAGGCTAATAGAAAAAAGAGCAAAGGGATGACTGGCATTACATCTACAATTGGATTCAAAAAAGCGTAGGCTTCGGGCAATTTTGTGAAGAAAAAAATGCTTGAATAAATAGCCGAATCAAAACAGATACAAAACAAACTAAAAATATTAAGCATAATCAAATTTTATTCTTGAAGATATTTATTCTTGAAGATAATTCTATTTTGATTGAGTTATTAAAATATTGAGTTATTAAAATATTATTAATGATGATATCAAAATTTATTTATATAAAATAAAAATAAAGTAAGATAGACAAAAACCCTTATTGATGAACCTCACTCAATCAAAAATCCTTCAATTCTCAAATCAAAAAAGAATAGAAGGAATCATATTTTCATACAATATCTTAATTGAATTATATATTATGATCAATAAATTTAGTTTAATTCTATATCTACATATATTAAAATCTGAGCAATAAACTAATCTTATTTCATAAGATATTTAGTGGAACGGGAATTGACGAAGAACTAATACCTATATTAGTTTTTATTAGTGTTGAGTTGAATAGAAATGGGGCGTGGCCAAGTGGTAAGGCAACGGGTTTTGGTCCCGCTATTCGGAGGTTCGAATCCTTCCGTCCCAGCGTATACCTATTCTATACATAAAAAAAAATTACCGGCTTTGGCAACCTTTTTATTATTAAGAGAATAATAAATGCAATTCTTCTTTCGTTTCATATTTTTAATAACTTTTTTTGGACTAATTTATTTTTCAAAAAGTGGGTTGTGCTCAAATAATATGGAAATGGAATTGAATCTATCTTTTTTTTCAGGGACGGGGGAAACAGATATCAAAATTAAAATTCAAAACAAAAAAAGTGGAACGGTTTTTTGATCACATTCTTATTTTATTCCCCTTATCTCTTCCTATTTACGTTAGTTACTGAGAAAAAAGTTTTACGTCTCACACCTTACAATGATACACATTTTGAATGCAATTTTTATCCACTTATATATATACCAACGAATCCTTTATCGAATCGTTACAAGTGATGTTTGAGTACGAAGAGAAGGAAGAGCTGTTCGGAAAGTGAGTTTTTATGATCCACTAAAAAAGAAAACTTATTTAAACGTTCCTCCGATTCGATATTTCCTTTAATTTTAAAAGGCACTCAAACGACAGGAACTGCTCATGATATTTTATTTTAAATTAAAGAAGGCAGGGGTTTTTACGCATCTTTGTCTTAATTAAAGACACTGAATTTAATGAAATACAAAAAAAAGGGGGTGTGGGTAGTTTGTATATATATATAGCTTAGCTTTGTATAAACTTTCCTATACTATCCCTTCCTTCACTCTTGTTCTATTTATATCTATCTTATTTTTGAAAGTTCTTATTTCATTTTATTTATCC